GTGGATATACCCTATAAAATATAGGCCGTAGCGGGCATAGGTCAATGTAGCGAGCGTAGTTCAGTGGTAAAACATCTCCTTGCCAAGGAGAAGATACGGGTTCGATTCCCGTCGTTCGCCAGCTTAATTTAGTAAGGTACTATGATAAAAAATTCAGTCTAGTTGACTACTTAACGACTTCGATTTAATTAATATTAAATTAAGTAGTTGTTAGTCTAGTACTGTACCCCTTCCTATCTTATCCTTCCTTTGCACCCGACTCAAAAAAAAAGACTGCTTCGGGGGCAAAAATCCACCTTTCCAAGAAAGTTCCCTAAAACGGGGATTTACCGAGACAAACAAGAGACAACAGGTTTTGAAAGGGGGTATAGGCTATGCTTTTATTTCATTTTTTTTTTTCTGCTCCGCCTGCTGAATAAAAAAAAAGGGTTGGATATAGCCCTCTACCATATCTATACAAATAGATAGTCCATTTATACGAACTGCTAAGTGCGGAGACGGGAATCGAACCCGTGACCTCAAGGTTATGAGCCTCGTGAGCTACCAAACTGCTCTACTCCGCTCTGTAGGGCCGAAAACAGGTGGACGAAAAAAGGTTGAATCCAAGTCTCTACCATGTCTAGACAAACAAATAGAATAGTCTAGACAAACAAATAGAATAGTCTTTTTCTATCGAATGGAGCGGGTAGCGGGAATCGAACCCGCATCGTTAGCTTGGAAGGCTAGGGGTTATAGTCGACGTTGGTTGATTATTTTTAACGTCTCTAATTCAAAACCGAACATGAAATTTTGATTTCATTCGGCTCCTTTATGGATATTCTCACCACTTAACATCTATGTCAGCTTTTCTGTCTGAATGGAACCAAAGCTCTCTGCTTTCTAGATGATCCCTATAGAGTAGGAGATAGAAATTCTCCTAAATATCTATCTAATCTACTTACTTCGTTCCCTAATTTCATTCAAGAGATCCTGAGGAAAAGAATTGGGTTTCCGCCGAGCTGAAACAATATACTGATGGTTCTAGTAAACCAAAACCCTCGTTTTTTAGCTATTGGGCTTCTATTTCCTTTTTAAACAAAACAAAAGAAGATTTAGTTACGATTGGAAATACACTTTTTTGTATCTTCATCCATAGATCCTTTACTCATATTTATTCAATTGGAATACTTAATCCAATGCAAAATTATGCTTCGCGACTCCGTACTCATAATCGAATTTGTATTTTGGATGCAAATTCAATTAGTCTTTGGATACTAATCGCGAGAATGTATATTCTTCCTCAATATGCTATTGAGAGGAAAAGGATTAAACCCTTTATAAGAACTAAAGTTTTCATCGGAATATGAATATAAAAAAACTTAAGGATACCTTAAGTATATTATTTCAAATTCCGTTATTAATAGAACGAATCACACTTTTACCACTAAACTATACCCGCTACATGTAGATTATGATACCAATGCTACCCTTTGTCAAGGGTAGCCATTCGAGAAGGAGGCTAATTCCACCTTATCTTATCGAATCAAACGGAGAAATGTAGGCGGTTGGTACTTCAATCGCGGGCCTTTACTTTTTACTTTAGGATTTAGATAGCCCCTCTCTAGTCTGTAAAATACATCTCTTCTTACCATGCCAATAGCGTATGAACCAAATGTATGCATTTCGATTAGGATCTAATCTACGGTTATGACTACAAGGATCATTATTTGTGAGGACGTAAATGTGCCAGACTGTTGTAAGGAATAGTTTGATTATTCCTACAATATACACTAAGATGTATAGGGGGCAGTACCGTCCCCATAAATCCTTTTCTTCCTTTTCTTTTTTATTCAGAATTGAACAAAGAAATTGGGAAAGAAGTTTTCTTCCTCCACTTATCATGAAGTCGGAGCCATAGGGAAGGAGTGAGATGACTTTAAAAAATTCATCATAGACTTCCTCATGAAAATTTACATCAGAGGACTCTGATGAGGACTCCTCAAACTCTTCATAAAGAGGATCCGGAAAGTCTCTGGTTAGTGGATCCTCTCCATTTACTAATTTTCTCTCTTCTTTTCCACTCAATTCTAGTTTATTGGATTCTTCTTTAAAAGAATCAAAGAAGATGAATAGAATAGAATTAAGAACACATAAAAATAAAAAAGAGCATAGAGTCCCATTACCAAACGTTCCTCCTAAGAATCATATTGGGTATCTGTTCCCTCCCTTTTCACCCTAGGATCGAAAATCTAGAATCCCCCTCTCGAGCCGTATGAGGAGAAAACCCTGAACCTAGAGGAGTTAGGTATGTAAGATATGCTTTTTATTTTTTGTTGGGCAAGCAGTAGTATAATTTTTATACTCTACAGTATAAATTCGACTGCCAACTTTTTTGAGAATCAAATTGTTGCTCTAACATAGTTTGTTCCAAATCCACTAGAATCCTTGTAGAATAGTCAAGTACCCCATTTCCAAGGGGTACCTATTGAAAATCGTTTCAACAAATCCGTCCAAAACTTTTTAAGAAAAATGAAAAAGTTTTGAACTCGAAAGTTTTTCCAAGAGATGCCTGTTAAAAATTGTTTCAATCTCTCACCAAAACAGATAAGAAGTATATCACTGAAAATTAATACCCAGCCATATGGGTATATGAAGACCGCAAATTCTTTTATACCCCACCCAATTAGAATTAGAGGAAATAAAACATAAATGGAGAAAGTTCTCATCATCAGATCAGCCAATAAAAGAAAAAAGTCCCTAATTCTGCAGAACATTCTCAGCACGTGAAAAGTGAATAGCCTAAAGATAAAAAAAACAAAGTCTATCATTTTTTTAACAGCAGTTCTTATTGCCCCTTTGGCTGTTTTGGCCCATTGTTGTATCCGATTCAACAATTGATACATATTTGTTCTCCTCTTAAACAAAAAAAATGGAACTTCCGGGCTTTGGTTTGGTGAGTCGTACGAAATAGTGTTTCCATACCTATGAACTTACCCTCTTCAAGTGTATCCGATATATATAAAAGAAAATCTCTACATATATGTATATATATACATATAATATATACATTAATATATACATATAATATAATATAATATATACATTAATATATACATATTAATATGTACATTATGCGGTAGACCCATAATGGTAAATGAAAGTGGCTAATTATTGAATAAAAAGCCCTTTTAACTCAGCGGTAGAGTAATGCCATGGTAAGGCATAAGTCATCGGTTCAAATCCGATAAAGGGCTTTTCACTTACACTTAGTGGTAGAATAATGTCTTGGTAAGACGGAAATCATCGGTTCGAATCCGATAAAGTACTTTTCTACTAAATTCATTCATTTTTTTTTTTTTTAATGTCTCCATTTTTTCTTTAATTTTATGACTTAGTTTAGTGCGAGATGCCCACATTTTTGGTCTGAACACTAAACGAAGCACAGAGTTAAAAAAAAAAAAGAAATGAAATTGGACTCTTTTTCCTGTTAGAGCAATGAAATCAATACCTGTACTGAACTAATCTAGACTCCTTTTTATTAATCTATTCTTATTATATACCCTTTAAACTAATTTTCTTAAAAAGTAGGGGATGATCCGTGAATTAACCTAACCATCAACTAAAAAAAATCCTATGAAAGCATAACAGAAAAGTAGTAAAGATTCTTTCCTTTGATCTAGTTATAGTCTTCGACTATATTGACAATTCAAAAAAACTGCTCATACTATCATTATAGTATAATGACGAGTGGTTGTATATAGTGCTATCGTCTATTGCTGCCCCCATCGTCTAGTGGTTCAGGACATCTCTCTTTCAAGGAGGCAGCGGGGATTCGACTTCCCCTGGGGGTAGGGAGTATTATAAAAAGAGGTTAATCATAGCATAGATTATCAAAAAGCCTAGAATAAATTCTTCCTGGGTCGATGCCCGAGCGGTTAATGGGGACGGACTGTAAATTCGTTGACGATATGTCTACGCTGGTTCAAATCCAGCTCGGCCCAAAAATCTAGGGCTTCATGAATATAAACTAAATCCATTATTTTTTATGGAAGAAAAAAAAATGTCTGATCCATAGAAATAAAGGATAAACAGAAAAGGGAAAATTTATTTCGAATCCATATCTCTCTGATTCTTTATCTTGCAAAGAAAAGACAAAGAAAAGAGTTTTTCTTATGGAAGGGTGGATTCTCGTTTATTTTTAGGGATAAAAAATCGCGGCATACTTGTTATGCCACTCGCACTATACCTACATATCCTATGTGGGTATGTAGTATATGATTGCTCTATTTATTAGAGCACGACAGACGAATCGAATCTTCTTATGGTTCTATTTAAGAATAGGCATGCCATACACCCCGCAGGGATTGTAGTTCAATTGGTCAGAGCACCGCCCTGTCAAGGCGGAAGCTGCGGGTTCGAGCCCCGTCAGTCCCGAACTAGGGTTCAATGAATGGACAAATTCATCTTTCCTTTTTTCATGGAAATTTTTGATGAAAAAGGGGGGGACAGGAGGCAAGATCAAATATCCATGGGGCACCCTTACTTCACTTTTTTTATTTCGTATTTCTCAGTAAAAAGAGAGCAGTATAGGAATTTTTTTTCACTACTTCCGGTTGATAAGCAAAAGCATACGTATCATACGTGAATTAGTATAATTTAGGATATTACTCTATTTTTATGATGATACCGTCCTCATCTTAACTTCCTATTCGACTCTTACGAAATCGAGTACCGGTATTTTACTGGAATCCATACATAAAACGTATTCGTTTATTGTTGTTTATTGTTAGAGAATGCATTTCATCTAATTAGTTCCAAACACACCCCTTCCATTTTCTAGTTCCAACTTTGTTTGTGTATGTTCAATGAATAATTGGAAAGAATCTACCTCATTCTCACTCCATTTGCCGAATCCTTTTTTTATGGATCTGCTCCCATCTTTAGACCCAAAAAAGCAGATATTGATAGTAACCTAATAAAATAAAAACCAAGCAAACGCTCTTGTTCCTAAATTAAAATATGGGGATCCTTTTTATTTAAGATCCTCTTTTCTTTATCTCATTTCGACTTCTACTGATTATTTGGATGTCTATGTGACCCATAGAAAGGTGGTCATATAATACATACATACATAATTGTATGTATAACTATAAGAAAAAGGAAGGGAAATTTGATAAGATAAGAAAGATTTTTGGCTATACATATAGAAAAGCAAAAGTAGAAAAGAAATAAAAATGGAATAGAGGGGGTTTCGAATCCAATCAAAAAACCGATTTTTGTCTTAGTATGGATAAGGGATCTTCCTATGTTATATTATTCTACTATCAACCATGAATTGATTTGATAGATCCAATATTCATAATATTTAATTGATTCCGTATTATCCGAATGCAAATCCTCCCCTTGAATTTACGGGATACCCCTTTTTCCTCTCCATGGGATTACATCCCGAGTTATTGTGAAAAAAAAAATAAAGAGGTTATGGAAGTCAATATTCTCGCATTTATTGCTACTGCATTGTTTATTCTAGTTCCTACTGCCTTTTTACTTATTATTTATGTAAAAACAGCCAGCCAAAATGATTAATTGGAATTCCAATTAATCATTGAAGAAATGAAAAAGGTATTAAAGAAAATAAAAATCCAAGTCTTAAATGAAAGGATCTGGTTGGAATCATAAAGTGTGGTAGAAAGAACTACATATAGTTCTTTCTACCACACTTTAGATTATTTCTATTATATTATCTTGAATCTACATAGAATCGATTAGTAGATTGAAATTGAAATAGTAGTCTAATTAAACTTCTTTTTTCACTGTATCCACTTAATTTCAATCAAGTTAAAATCAAAAAAATTGAAGACAATTCTTCATTGAAAGAATCCATAGAGAGGGAGAAAAATAATACGAGAATAGACTATAGTAAAAGAAAAAGGTAAAAGGAAAAAACCTACGAATCTTTCATGCTTAAAAATAGTGCGAGATCCTTAAAAAAAAAAAAAAGAACATAAAAAATTTTCTAAGAACAAGAAAATAGTATAAATGGAAAATGTGCGATATGTTGTGAATAGCTTTGTGTAAGAAAGTCTAATTTTTTTATGTATAGAACTTTCTTTTTACTCGTCACTTCTAGTAGAATAGAAACTATAATTGCCCTTTCTATTCTATTATACTGGAATAGAACGACTCTTTCTTACTTTCTTAAAAGAGTTTCTTACAAGAGTGAAACAAAACTAAAGAAAGAGAGAAAAATAAAGTTTGGCAAAATTATTAATACAAAACGATCAATTAAAGAAAAGAGTTGATACTACAATTCGACTACTCAATCCATTGGTAGTATCCCTAGAGTCCACTCCTCCCCCATACTACTAGGGAAAGAGAAAATGTAAAGACCACCATTAAAGCAGCCCAAGCGAGACTTACTATATCCATGTAAATTATGTCTCCTATTTCTATTTCTATGAAGGAATTCTTCTACTATTGATTAATAATCATAGTGGAATCAAGGGTACAGAGTCAAAAGTCCATTCTATTCTGCCCTAAGACTATGGATGAATCCGTTAAAGGAATTGACTCCTAACAAATTCTTATATGATTTCTGGTAGAATTGGAGAGCATTAAGTATAAATATGATACATAGCCCTTTCCCTAAAAAAAGGAGGATGCCCTGAATAGAAGACGCGGGAATAGAGAGATTTTGTCTTTCGTTTGTTACCTTTTTTATAATATAAGCAAAGCGCGTAAGAATATAGCATAAGATTAGGATAGATAAATATTTATTGGATACCTACCTTACCCATGTTTATTTTTGACCTAAACCCTACTGCTCCGCTTTCTATCTTTCTATGAAAGAGTAAGGAGGCCTTATCCACAACCCCGAAATGGATTTTTGATCAGCCTATTCAATTCAATCTAATTCTCGCCAGAATCAGTAACCTTTACTTTAGTCTATGTGGGTAGCATAAGATGTATGAAGTCCATGTAGTAAGATGTACGATAAATAAAATGTATGATAATTAGGACGTTTTTATATTTATTCGCGAAGTCCCTTCTTCAATCTTAGATTGAAAAAAGACTGCCCCTTAGGGCCCTTTGGATACGAAGATTTCTAACATCTTAGTTTCGTAGTTTTAAATTCTCGAATCGAATCAATTAAAATTACTAAAAGAATAAGGAAACGCTACCTCATCCCTATTGGTAGCCGTTTGGGCCACTGCTGACAAAACAAACCATAGTTTGAGGATAGAACTATGGTATGGATTCTCAAAATCCAGTATCGCCAGACCTAGTTACTCTCGTGCCCCAACTTATGGGAGGTACAAATTTGTCGAGTTTGATCAGTCCTATAATCCTAAGTAATCCTAAGTATTTTATTGATCAGGCGGCACCCAGATTTGAACTGGGGGTAAAGGATTTGCAGTCCCCTGCCTTACCACTTGGCCATGCCGCCAAAAAATCCGATCTAAAATCGAGAAAAGAACAAGTATTCATCCACATTTTTTTACTAAAACCTTTTTTTTTTTTCTTTTATCTTGAATCTAATTTTACTTAGATTTTTCTAATCTTTTTCAAAAAAAAAAATGGATTTCTGCTTTTTTTGGATCCAGTTTCGCTTATTCTACTTGATGGATTCTATCTTAAAACACATATTGTTAACACTAGAAAACTTCCCTTTTCTTTCTATTCTATTGAGATGACAAAGGAGAAAAAGTGGATTTCCAGTCGTGGGCTGTAAAATTCAGAACAAATTAGAACCATTAACTATAATTTACATTTTTTTTTATTACAGTAGTGAACGACTCTAAAATCGGTATTCTCCACCCCATTTTTTTTTAATGGCATAATAAAATAGAATAGATGTTTCCCTAATCTGTATATAAGGAAACTCCAGGTCCGAACAGCATTATTATCTATGGATCTACCTTATGTACATATCCCTATGGGGAATCATGCTTTAATTTTTCATTGCATTAAGTATCTTGAATAAAAAAAAGAGGGAATTTTTTCTGATTCTGATAAAGTACTTACTTTATCTTAGCTTTATCTTTATTTTCTTTATCTTAGCTTTATTTTAGGATTCCACAACGAAATCCTTTATTTTCCAGCAATTCTACTACTACGAATACGAAACAAAAAAGAACCTTCAAATTCTTTTTGAAAATGAAACTAAGCGTGCTATTCTAAATCGAACTAAAGTCAAACTTTCTAGTGCTTATAAATTATTATGGCTTTATCCCTTTCATAGAAAGGAGATAAAACGAGAAATCTTTGCTATCCAATCTTTTTAGAATATCTTAAAGTTTAAGTGGCAGAATTTTTTTCTAGGACTGCTTTATCAATTCATTTTTATTCCATTTCTACCCCTGCAAAATTCGAACTTTCGTCGAAATCGTCTCTATTCATATGTATGAAATACATATATGAAATACGTATGTGGAGTTCCCTAGAATTTCATGTGATTCAGTAAACAGAATATAGATTCCATGATTGCTAGATTGATCCGTAGGGATTGATGAAGAGTGAGCTAATAATGGAATTTTTCTTCGATAAATAGGAAACTTAAGATTAAAATGCTCCGGAATAGAAATGAGGGAATGTCCACAATACCCGGATTTAGTCAGATCCAATTCGAGGGATTTTGTAGATTCATTAATCAAGGCTTGGCAGAAGAACTTGAGAAGTTTCCAACAATTAAAGATCCAGATCACGAAATTGCATTTCAATTATTTGCGAAAGGATATCAATTGCTAGAACCCTTGATAAAAGAAAGGGATGCTGTGTATAAATCACTCACCTATTCTTCCGAATTATATGTATCCGCGAGATTAATTTTTGGTTTCGATGTGCAAAAGCAAACCATTTCTATTGGAAACATTCCTATAATGAATTCCTTAGGAACCTTTATAATAAACGGAATATACCGAATTGTGATCAATCAAATATTGCTAAGTCCCGGTATTTACTACCGCTCGGAATTAGACCATAAGGGAATTTCTATATACACCGGGACTATAATATCAGATTGGGGAGGAAGGTCGGAATTAGCAATTGATAAAAAAGAAAGGATATGGGCTCGCGTAAGTAGAAAACAAAAGATATCTATTTTAGTTCTATTATCAGCTATGGGTTCAAATCTAAGAGAAATTTTAGATAATGTTTCCTACCCCGAAATTTTCTTGTCTTTCCCGAATGCTAAGGAGAAGAAGAGGATTGAGTCAAAAGAAAAAGCGATTTTGGAGTTTTATCAACAATTTGCTTGTGTAGGAGGGGACCTGGTATTTTCGGAGTCCTTATGCGAGGAATTACAAAAGAAATTTTTTCAACAAAAATGTGAATTAGGAAGAGTTGGTCGACGAAATATGAATCGGAGACTGAGTCTTGATATCCCTCAGAACAATACATTCCTGTTACCACGAGATGTGTTGGCCGCTACGGATCATTTGATTGGAATGAAATTTGGAACGGGTATACTTGACGATGACGATATGAATCACTTGAAAAATAAACGTATTCGTTCGGTTGCGGATCTGTTACAAGATCAATTCGGACTGGCTCTTGGCCGTTTACAAAATGTGGTTCAAAAAACTATCCGTAGAGTATTCATACGTCAATCGAAACCGACTCCACAAACTTTGTTAACTCCAACTTCAACTTCGATTTTATTAATAACTACTTATGAGACCTTTTTTGGCACATACCCCTTATCTCAAGTTTTTGATCAAACCAATCCATTGACACAAACGGTTCATGGGCGAAAAGTGAGTTGTTTGGGTCCTGGAGGATTGACGGGGAGAACTGCAAGTTTTCGGAGCCGAGATATTCACCCGAGTCACTATGGGCGTATTTGTCCAATTGACACGTCCGAAGGAATCAATGTTGGACTTACCGGATCGTTAGCTATTCATGCGAGAATTGATCACTGGTGGGGATCTATAGAGAGTCCGTTTTATGAAATATCTGAGAAAGCAAAAGAAAAAAAAGAGAGACAGGTAGTTTATTTATCACCAAATAGAGATGAATATTATATGATAGCAGCCGGAAATTCTTTGTCCTTGAATCAGGATATTCAAGAAGAACAGGTTGTTCCAGCTAGATACCGTCAAGAATTCCTGACTATTGCATGGGAACAGATTCATGTTAGAAGTATTTTTCCTTTCCAATATTTTTCTATTGGAGGTTCTCTCATTCCTTTTATTGAGCATAATGATGCGAATCGGGCTTTAATGAGTTCTAATATGCAGCGCCAAGCGGTTCCACTTTCTCGGTCCGAGAAGTGCATTGTTGGAACTGGATTGGAACGCCAAACAGCTCTAGATTCGAGGGTTTCCGTTATAGCCGAACGCGAGGGAAAGATCATTTCTAGTGATAGTCACAAGATCCTTTTATCAAGTAGTGGGAAGACTATAAGTATTCCTTTAGTTGCCCATCGGCGCTCTAACAAAAATACTTGTATGCACCAAAAACCTCGGGTTCCGCGGGGTAAATCCATTAAAAAAGGGCAAATTTTAGCGGAGGGAGCAGCTACAGTTGGGGGGGAACTTGCTTTAGGAAAAAACGTTTTAGTAGCTTATATGCCCTGGGAGGGTTACAATTTTGAAGACGCAGTACTAATTAGTGAACGTTTAGTATATGAGGATATTTATACTTCTTTTCACATCCGAAAATATGAAATTCAGACGGATACGACAAGCCAAGGCTCCGCTGAAAAAATCACTAAAGAAATACCACATCTAGAAGAACATTTACTCCGCAATTTGGACAGAAATGGAGTTGTGAGGTTGGGATCCTGGGTAGAAACAGGCGATATTTTAGTAGGTAAATTAACGCCTCTGATAGCGAGCGAATCGTCGTATATCGCGGAAGCTGGATTATTACGGGCTATTTTTGGTCTTGAGGTATCCACTTCAAAAGAAACTTCTCTCAAACTACCTATAGGTGGAAGAGGGCGCGTTATCGATGTGAAATGGATCCAGAGAGACCCCCTTGACATAATGGTTCGTGTATATATTTTACAGAAACGTGAAATCAAAGTTGGGGATAAAATAGCCGGAAGACACGGGAATAAGGGGATCATTTCCAAAATCTTGCCTAGGCAAGATATGCCCTATTTGCAAGATGGAACACCTGTTGATATGGTCTTCAATCCCTTAGGAGTACCCTCACGAATGAATGTGGGACAAATATTTGAAAGCTCGCTCGGATTAGCAGGGGATCTGCTAAAGAAACATTATAGAATAGCACCTTTTGATGAGAGATATGAGCAAGAGGCTTCAAGAAAACTTGTGTTTTCGGAATTATATGAAGCCAGTAAACAAACAAAAAATCCATGGGTATTTGAACCCGAGTACCCGGGAAAAAGCAGAATATTTGATGGAAGAACAGGAGATCCCTTCGAACAGCCTGTTCTAATAGGGAAATCCTATATCTTAAAATTAATTCATCAAGTTGATGAGAAAATTCATGGACGTTCTACTGGGCCCTACTCACTTGTTACCCAACAACCCGTTAGAGGAAGAGCCAAGCAAGGGGGACAACGAGTAGGAGAAATGGAAGTTTGGGCTTTAGAAGGATTTGGTGTTGCTCATATTTTACAAGAAATACTTACTTATAAATCTGATCATCTTATAGCTCGTCAAGAAATACTTAATGCTACGATCTGGGGAAAAAGAGTGCCTAATCACGAGGATCCTCCAGAATCTTTTCGAGTGCTCGTTCGAGAACTACGATCTTTGGCTCTAGAACTGAACCATTTCCTTGTATCTGAGAAGAACTTCCAGGTTAATAGGGAAGATGTTTGATCGGAATAAATATAAATCATTTTCTTATTTCTATTTTATGATTGACCAATATAAACATAAGCAACTTCAAATTGGACTCGTTTCCCCTCAACAAATAAAGGCTTGGGCTAAAAAAATCCTACCTAATGGGGAAGTCGTTGGCGAAGTCACAAAGCCCTCCACTTTTCATTATAAAACCGATAAACCAGAAAAAGATGGATTGTTTTGCGAAAGAATCTTTGGACCCATAAAAAGCGGAATTTGTGCTTGTGGAAATTCTCGAGCGAGCGTAGCTGAAAATGAAGACGAAAGATTTTGCCAAAAATGCGGGGTAGAATTTGTTGATTCTCGGATACGAAGATATCAAATGGGATATATCAAACTGGCATGTCCAGTGACTCATGTGTGGTATTTGAAAGGTCTTCCTAGTTATATCGCGAATCTTTTAGATAAACCCCTTAAGAAATTGGAGGGCCTAGTATATGGCGATTTCTCTTTTGCTAGGCCCTGCGCTAAAAAACCTACTTTCTTACGATTACGGGGTTTATTCGAAGATGAAATTTCATCCTGTAACCACAGTATTTCTCCCTTTTTTTCTACCCCAGGCTTTGCAACATTTCGAAATCGGGAAATTGCGACAGGAGCAGGTGCTATTAGAGAACAATTAGCGGATTTGGATTTGCGAATTATTATAGAGAATTCTTTGGTTGAATGGAAGGAATTAGAAGACGAGGGGTATAGTGGAGATGAATGGGAAGATAGAAAAAGACGAATAAGAAAAGTTTTTTTGATTAGACGCATGCAATTGGCGAAACATTTTATTCAAACAAATGTAGAACCAGAATGGATGGTTTTGTGCTTATTACCGGTTCTTCCTCCCGAATTGAGACCGATTGTTTATAGGTCTGGGGATAAAGTAGTGACTTCGGATATTAATGAACTTTATAAGAGAGTTATCCGTCGGAACAACAACCTTGCCTATCTATTAAAAAGAAGTGAATTAGCACCAGCGGATTTAGTAATGTGCCAGGAAAAATTGGTACAAGAAGCCGTGGATACACTTCTTGATAGTGGGTCCCGCGGGCAACCGACGAGGGATGGGCACAATAAAGTATACAAATCACTTTCAGATGTAATTGAGGGTAAAGAGGGGAGGTTTCGCGAGACTCTGCTTGGGAAACGGGTTGATTACTCGGGGCGTTCTGTCATTGTTGTGGGTCCTTCGCTTTCATTACATCAATGTGGATTACCTCTAGAGATAGCAATAAAGCTTTTTCAACTATTTGTAATTCGCGATTTAATCACGAAACGTGCTACTTCTAATGTCAGGATTGCTAAAAGGAAAATTTGGGAAAAGGAACCCATTGTATGGGAAATACTTCAAGAAGTTATGCGGGGACATCCTGTACTGTTGAACAGAGCACCCACCCTGCATAGATTAGGCATACAAGCCTTCCAACCTACTTTAGTAGAGGGGCGTACTATTTGTTTACATCCATTAGTGTGTAAGGGTTTCAATGCGGACTTTGATGGGGATCAAATGGCTGTTCATCTACCTTTATCTTTGGAAGCTCAGGCGGAAGCCCGTTTACTTATGTTTTCTCATATGAATCTCCTGTCTCCCGCTATTGGAGATCCTATTTGCGTGCCAACCCAAGACATGCTTATCGGACTTTATGTATTAACGATTGGAAACCGTCGAGGTATTTGTGCAAATAGATATAATAGTTGCGGAAACTCTCCAAATAAAAAAGTAAACTACAATAATACCAATTATTATAAGTATACGAAAGATAAAGAACCCCTTTTTTCTAGTTCCTATGATGCACTGGGAGCTTATAGACAGAAACGAATCGGTTTAAACAGTCCCTTGTGGCTCCGATGGAAACTAGATCAACGCATCGTTGGGTCAAGAGAAGTTCCGATTGAAGTTCAATATGAATCTTTTGGGACTTATCATGAGATTTATGCCCACTATCTAGTAGTGGGAAATAGAAAAAAAGAAATCCGTTCTATATACATTCGAACCACTCTTGGTCATATTTCCTTTTATAGAGAAATAGAGGAAGCCATACAAGGATTTAGTCGGGCCTATTCATACACTATCTAAACAAGGAAGTTAGATTCGGCGATGCCCCTTTCGAGGGGCATTCCTATTTTCCTAGTACCATCTTTTTTGCCGCGCAAATCCAGATTGAGGAAAGCGAGTAAATTAAGTTTTCGAATCACTGACTCAGGCCCATTGTCGAATCCTACTCAGCAATTGTCGAATCCTACTCAGCCAAAAAAGGGGGGTACTTATGTATGGCGGAACGGGCCAACTTGATCTTTCATAATAAAGAGATAGACGGAACTGCTATGAAACGACTTATTAGCAGATTAATAGATCATTTCGGAATGGGATATACATCCCATATACTGGATCAAATAAAGACTCTGGGCTTCCATCAAGCCACTACTACATCGATTTCTTTAGGAATCGAGGATCTTTTAACAATACCCTCTAAAGGATGGTTAGTCCAAGACGCGGAACAACAAAGTTTTCTTTTGGAGAAACACTATTATTATGGGGCTGTACACGCGGTAGAAAAATTACGCCAATCCGTTGAGATATGGTATGCTACAAGTGAATATTTGAAACAAGAAATGAATTCTAATTTTCGAATAACGGATCCTTCTAATCCAGTCTATCTAATGTCTTTTTCAGGAGCCAGAGGAAATGCATCTCAGGTACACCAATTAGTAGGTATGAGAGGGTTAATGGCGGATCCTCAAGGACAAATGATTGATTTACCTATTCAAAGCAATTTACGTGAGGGACTTTCTTTGACAGAATATATAATTTCCTGCTACGGAGCCCGAAAAGGGGTTGTAGATACTGCTGTACGAACAGCGGATGCTGGCTATCTTACACGTAGACTTGTTGAAGTAGTTCAACATATTATTGTGCGTAGAAGAGATTGTGGTACTATCCGAGGTATTTCTGTGAGTCCTCAAAATGGTATGAGGGAAAAACTTTTTGTCCAAACACTAATTGGCCGTGTATTAGCAGACGATATATATATTGGTTCACGATGCATTGCTGCTCGAAATCAAGATATTGGAATTGGATTAGTCAATCGATTCATAACTGCCTTTCGAGCACAACCGTTTCGAGCACAACCAATATATATTAGAACCCCCTTTACTTGCCGGAGCACATCTTGGATCTGCCAATTATGTTATGGGCGGAGTCCCACTCATGGGGATCTAGTCGAATTGGGAGAAGCTGTAGGTATTATTGCGGGTCAATCAATTGGGGAGCCAGGGACTCAACTAACATTAAGAACTTTTCATACTGGTGGAGTATTCACAGGGGGTACTGCCGACCTTGTACGATCCCCCTCGAATGGAAAAATCCAATTCAATGAGGATTTGGTTCACCCCACACGTACCCGCCATGGGCAGCCTGCTTTTCTATGCTATATAGACTTGCATGTAACTATTCAGAGTCAGGATATTCTACATAGTGTTAATATTCCGTTAAAAAGCTTGATTCTAGTGCAAAATGATCAATATGTAGAATCCGAACAAGTAATTGCGGAGATTCGTGCCGGAACGTCCACTTTGCATTTTAAAGAAAAGGTACAAAAGCATATTTATTCCGAATCAGACGGGGAAATGCACTGGAGTACTGATGTTTACCATGCGCCCGAATATCAATATGGTAATCTTCGTCCATTACCAAAAACAAGCCATTTATGGATATTGTCAGTAAGTATGTGCAGATCCAGTATAGCATCTTTTTCGCTCCACAAGGATCAAGATCAAATGAATACTTATTCTTTTTCTGTTGATGGAAGATATATCTTTGACCTCTCAATGGCTAATGATCAAGTAAGTCGTAGACTGTTGGATACTTTTGATAAAAAAGATAGGGAAATTCTTAATTATTTAACGCCAAATCGAATCGTGTCCAAGGGTCATTGGAATTTTGTCTATCCTTCTATTCTTCAAGATAATTCGGATTTGTTGGCGAAAAAGCGAAGAAATAGGTTCGTCATTCCATATCATCAAGAACAAGAGAAAGAGCTAATATCCTGTTTGGGTATTTCAATTGAAATACCCTTTATGGGTGTTTTACGTAGAAATACTATTTTTGCTTATTTTGACGATCCACGATACAGAAAAGATAAAAGGGGTTCAGGAATTGTTAAATTTAGATATAGGACCCTAGAGGAAGAATATAGGACCCTAGAGGAAGAATATTGGACCCAAGAGGAAGAATATCGGACCCGAGAAGAAGAGTATAGGACTCGAGAGGAAGACTCAGAGGACGAATATGAAACCCTAGAAGATGAATATGGGATCCTAGAGGGCGAATATAGGACTCTAGAGAAAGACTCAAAGGAAGAATATGGGAGCCCAGAGAACGAATATAAGACCCGAGAGGACGAATATGGAACTCTAGAGGAAGACTCAGAAGACGAATACTCTGAAGATGGCTCAGAGAAGGAATATGGGACTTTAGAAGAAGACTCAGAGGAAGACTCAGAAGACGAATATGGGAGCCCGGAGGAAGATTCTATCTTAAAAAAAGAGGGTTTTATTGAGCATCGAGGAACAAAAGAATTTAGTCTAAAATACCAAAAAGAAGTAGATCGTTTTTTTTTCATTCTTCAAGAACTGCATATCTTGCCGAGATCCTCACCACTAAAGGTACTTGACAATAGTATTATTGGAGTCGATACACAACTCACAAAAAATACAAGAAGTCGACTAGGTGGATTGGTCCGAGTGAAGAGAAAAAAAAGCCATACGGAACTCAAAATCTTTTCCGGAGATATTCATTTTCCTGAAGAGGCGGATAAGATATTAGGTGGCAGTTTGATACCATCAGAAAGCGAAAAAAAAGATTCTAAGGATTCAAAAAAAAGGAAAAATTGGGTTTATGTTCAACGGAAAAAAATTCTCAAAAGCAAGGAAAAGTATTTTGTTTCGGTTCGACCTGCAGTCCCATATGAAATGGACGAAGGGAGAAATTTAGCAACACTTTTCCCGCAGGATCTCCTGCAAGAAGAGGATAATCTCCAACTTCGACTTGTTCATTTTATTTCTCATGAAAATAGCAAGTTAACTCAAAGAATTTATCACACGAATAGTCAATTCGTTCGAACTTGCTTAGTAGTGAATTGGGAACAAGAAGAAAAAGAGGGGGCTCGTGCTTCTCTTCTTGAGGTAAGAACAAATGATCTGATTCGCGATTTTCTAAGAATTGAGTTAGTCAAGTCTACTATTTCGTCTACACGAAGAAGGTATGATAGGACAAGTGTAGGACTGATTCCCAATAATAGGTTAGATCGCAACAATACCAATTCCTTTTATTCCAAGGCGAAGATTCAATCACTTAGCCAACATCAAGAAGCTATTGGCACCTTGTTGAATCGAAATAAAGAATATCCATCTTTGATGATTTTGTTGGCATCCAACTGTTCTCGAATTGCTTTATTCAAGAATTCGAAATATCCCAATGCGGTAAAAGAATCGAATCCTAGAATTCCTATTCGAGATATTTTTGGGCTCTTAGGCGCTATTGTACCTAGTATAGCGAATTTTTCTTCATCTTACTATTTATTAACGCATAATCAGATCTTGTTAAAAAAATACTTGTTCCTTGACAATTTGAAACAGACCTTCCAAGTACTTCAAGGACTTAAATACTCTTTAATAGACGAAAATAAAAGGATTTCGAATTTCGACAGTAACATCATGTTGGAACCATTCCATTTGAATTGGTACTCTCTCCATCATGACTCATGGGAAGAGACATCGGCAATAATTCACCTTGGACAATTTATTTGTGAAAATGTATGTCTATTTAAATCGCACATAAAAAAATCTGGTCAAATTTTCATTATTAATATGGACTCCTTTGTTCTAAGAGCAGCGAAGCCTTATTTGGCCACTATAGGAGCAACTGTTCATGGTCATTATGGAAAAATCCTTTACAAAGGAGATAGGTTAGTTACGTTTATATATGAAAAATCGAGATCTAGTGATATAACGCAAGGTCTTCCAAAAGTGGAACAAATCTTCGAAGCGCGTTCAATTGATTCACTATCGCCGAATCTCGAAAGGAGAATTGAGAATTGGAATGAACGTATACCAAGAATTCTTGGGGTTCCCTGGGGATTCTTGATTGGAGCTGAGCTAACCATAGCCCAAAGTCGTATCTCTTTGGTTAATAAGATCCAAAAGGTTTATCGATCCCAAGGGGTACAGATCCATAATAGACATATAGAGATTATTATACGCCAAGTAACATCAAAAGTAAGGGTTTCCGAAGATGGAATGTCTAATGTTTTTTTACCTGGGGAATTAATAGGACTATTACGAGCGGAACGAGCAGGGCGGGCTTTAGATGAATCGATCTATTATCGGGCAATCTTATTGGGAATAACAAGGGCTTCCCTGAATACCCAAAGTTTCATATCTGAAGCAAGTTTTCAAGAAACTGCTCGAGTTTTAGCAAAAGCTGCCCTACGAGGTCGTATTGATTGGTTGAAAGGCCTGAAAGAAAACGTAGTTCTGGGGGGGATTATACCTGTTGGTACCGGATTCCAAAAATTTGTGCATCGTTCCCCACAAGAAAAGAACCTTTATTTCGAAATTCAAAAAAAAAATCTATTCGCGTCGGAAATGAGAGATATTTTGTTTCTCCATACAGAATTAGTTTCTTCTGATTCTGACGTAACAAACAATTTCTATGAAACATCAGAAGCCCCGTTTACCCCTATTTATATGATTTAAGTCATTTATTACCCCCTATTTGTACGATTTAAGTATACATAAAGAAATTTTTTTTACTTTAATTTAAACTATACTGTTGACCTTAGAATGCTAACAGGTCTGATTTTAGATTTTGTATTTTAGTTTTAATAAGTAAAAGAAGTCAGTTAATTCATTAAGGCTATGTTTATACTGTGTATCAAAGGTCAATTATGAGTAGAAGGTTCCATCGGAACAATTATTATTTATTTCAAGCTATTTCGGCTCTTTCTTAATCTTCAAAAAGAAAAAATTCCGTAATGGTAAGATGAAAAAAAAGAAAAAATAAAAAGGAAGTGTGGAAAAAATGACAAGAAGATATTGGAACATCAATTTGAAAGAGATGATAGAAGCGGGAGTTCATTTTGGTCATGGTATTAAGAAATGGAATCCTAAAATGGCCCCTTACATCTCGGCAAAGCGTAAAGGTACTCATATTACAAATCTCGCTAGAACGGCTCGTTTTTTATCAGAAGCTTGTGATTTAGTTTTTGATGCAGCAAGTCAGGGAAAAAGCTTCTTAATTGTTGGTACCAAAAAAAGAGCAGCAGATTTAGTAGCATCAGCTGCAATAAGGTCTCGTTGTCATTATGTTAATAAAAAGTGGTTCAGTGGTATGTTAACGAATTGGTCGATTACCAAAACTAGACTTTCTCAATTTAGAGACTTAAGAGCAGAAGAAAAAATGGGAAAATTCCACCATCTCCCAAAAAGAGATGCGGCAATCTTAAAGAGAAAATTATCTACCTTGCAAAGATATCTCGGCGGGATCAAATATATGACGAGGTTGCCTGACATTGTAATCGTCCTTGATCAGCAAAAAGAGTATATAGCTCTTCGGGAATGTGCCATTTTGGGGATTCCTACTATTTCTTTAGTCGATACAAATTGTGACCCGGATCTCGCGAATATATCGATTCCTGCCAACGATGACACTATGACTTCAATTCGATTAATTCTTAACAAATTAGTATTTGCAATTTCTGAGGGCCGTTCTTTCTATATAAGAAATCGTTGATTAAGAAGAATAGTGAATTCTTGAGCAACTGCGTAGATTTATAGGATTAGTTACTATTCTTTTTTGTTCTGCATAGATAAAAGAAAGGTAATATTGATATATATTAAAGGGTATTGATATATATTATGATCTGATGTGATTTCTTGGTATCTTAAATATAAGATTAATACTTCAAGTTGCTGAGTTGAGAAAGAGATGCTTGAATCAAAAGAATTCCTTTTTTGAAGTTCAATTTTTATCAGAGGACAATATGAATATTACACCATGTTCCATTAAAACACTCAAGGGGTTATATGATATATCGGGTGTAGAAGTAGGCCAACACTTCTATTGGCAAATAGGAGGTTTCCAAATTCATGCCCAAGTACTCATCACTTCTTGGGTCGTAATTACTATTTTGCTAGGTTCAGTTATCATAGCTGTTCGGAATCCACAAACCATCCCGACCGACGGTCAGAATTTCTTCGAATATGTACTTGAGTTTATTCGAGACTTGAGCAAAACTCAGATTGGAGAAGAATATGGTCCCTGGGTTCCCTTTATTGGAACTATGTTCCTTTTTATTTTTGTTTCGAATTGGTCAGGTGCTCTTTTACCTTGGAAAATTATAGAGTTACCCCATGGGGAATTAGCAGCGCCCACGAATGATATAAATACTACTGTTGCTTTAGCTTTACTAACATCAGCGGCATATTTTTATGCCGGTCTTAGCAAAAAAGGATTGAGTTATTTCGAGAAATATATTAAACCAACCCCAATCCTTTTACCAATTAACATCCTAGAAGATTTCACAAAACCATTATCGCTTAGTTTTCGACTTTTCGGAAATATATTGGCGGATGAATTAGTCGTTGTTGTTCTTGTTTCTTTAGTCCCCTTAGTAGTCCCTATACCGGTCATGTTTCTTGGATTATTTACAAGCGGTATTCAAGCTCTTATTTTTGCAACGTTAGCCGCAGCCTATATAGGTGAATCCATGGAAGGTCATCATTGAATTGACCAGTTTTCGCAATAGTCTTTTTTTTTTTTTAGCTTAGCCCAATTCATGCATGATTCCGGATAATCCTCTTAGTTGGAAAACTAAATAGTTCGCAATGCGTATAAATATACAACCTAGAGTTGTAGGGGAGAGAATAGACTATATTAGGAAAGAGTTAAAGTATATATGCATTCCGAGGGTCGGAGTCAGGTTAGATCTATATCCTTAATCCCTATAGTCATCTTTTGTGCGGCTTTCTAAGGAATGATTTTCGAAGCGGATTCAATATAGAAGAAACAAATGTATATGGGATTCTTTTTATTCCTAAGTTGGATTCATTATCTAATCCGATATATGGAATTCCCTTCTATATGGAACCGGATTCCATATCTAATTCTATGCAGCATATTGTTATCAATTGTATGATTCTTATTGGATTTAGACTAGTTCGATTTTAATTCCTCCTGTATTTCGTCTTTTATTATGTTAGATCAAGGGGAAAAAATGGGAACTCAAGGATATCGAAGAGTAAAAAAAAAGGATGGAATGAAAGAGTGATTGGTTGAAAAGAAAGAGAAATAGAATAATGAGAATCATATGGATTTACACAAACCTCTAATGATTAGAAACTAAAAACGAGATCTCGAAGTAATTCGGACGATTTCGATTATCATTTATTTGTACTTATTAGTTACTTCTACCCCAATAGAGCTTAGAAGTTGGAAATACTAATTTCTTGGTTGATTGTATCCTTAACCATTTCTTTTTTTTGACACGAGGAACTCACCATGAATCCACTAATTGCTGCTGCTTCCGTTATTGCTGCTGGATTGGCCGTAGGGCTTGCTTCTATTGGGCCTGGGGTTGGTCAAGGTACTGCTGCAGGACAAGCTGTAGAAGGTATTGCGAGACAGCCAGAAGCAGAAGGTAAAATACGAGGTACTTTATTGCTTAGTCTAGCTTTTATGGAAGCTTTAACAATTTATGGACTGGTTGTGGCACTAGCGCTTTTATTTGCGAACCCTTTTGTTTAATCCTAAAAAAGAAAATGAGTCCTTTAGATTAGATACTTTTTTCTTTTTTTATTGGTATTTGCTTCTGTAATTCCAAGTATATTAATACTTTACTCCTATTTTTTATATTATTCCGGGAATTTTGTATTTATCGGGGCAGACAATATCCCAGGAACCACGGAAAGGGCTGATTTGAGCATGATCAATTTAGAGGATATGCCCGCTCTCTTCCTTCCCCTCCTTAGTTTAGGACAGTGGAAAGTCTTTTTCCTTTTTTTTTTTTTTAGGAATTTGGAAAACATTTCAACAAAGGAGATCTTTAACAGGTCAAATGAGATCTAAGACTTAATCTAAAAGAAATTATTAGATTGAATCTATTTGCATTAAAAAAACCGATCAAAAAAGGGCAAGCGAAGTAAGTGATCGAAAAACTTTCTTCTTTGTTCGTCCTATCTATAAGAGGAGAGCATATGAAAAATGTAACCCAATCTTTCGTTTTTTTAGCTCACTGGCCATTCGCTGGGAGTTTCGGGCTTAATACCGATATTTTAGCAACAAATCTAATAAATCTAACTGTAGTGGTTGGTGTATTGATTTTTTTTGGAAAGGGAGTGTGTGCGAGTTGTCTATTTCAAGAATAGATTGGATCTATCCGGCTGCACTTTAGAATATTTTTTCTTATTTATTTTAGCAAAAATAAATAAGAAAGGGTGCACGATCTCGACGAATTACTTCTGAATAACTTCAGAAATCATATGGAAGAACCGTAGCATTTCGCGACTTATTGGTAACTCTGATTCTCTATAGACCAATAATGTGAGACCATTAACACGGTTAAAGCTAAACTGCTTGAAGTCTGGGCAAAAAGGGGTACTCTTTCTACAACTACATTAGTATTAGTCTCGAAATGCTTTAAACGGGAAATAGCCA